AAGTTCAACCTTAGCCAGATTAGTCAACATTTCTATGTTTCGATGCAACAACAAGATGTTATTTGTAACAAGTCATTTTGTTGGTTGGTTAATTGGTCACATTTTATTCATGAAATGCGTTGGATTGGTATTATTCTGGATACGGCAAAATCATTCGATTCGATCTAATAAGTACCTTGTGTCAGAATTGAGAAATTCTATGGCTCGAATCTTTAGTATTCTCTTATTTATCACCTGTGTCTACTATTTAGGCAGAATGCCGTCGCCTATTTTCACTAAGAAACTGAAAGAAACGGAAAAAAGGGGAGAAAGAAAGGAAGAAAGCGATGTAGAAACAACTTACGAAACGAAGAAGACTAAACAGGAACAAGAGGGATCCAACGAAGAAGACCCTTCCTTGGATGAATTCAACTTTCACTTTAAAGAGATATATAAGGATAGCCCAGTTTACGAAGATTCTTATCTTGATGGGTATCAAAATAATTGGGAATTGGGAAAACTTAAAGAAGAAAAAAAGAAAATCCGGCTTGAAATTGAAAAGCCTCTTGTTACTTTTCTTTTTTAATTTAAAAATTTAAATTAAATGAATTAAATTAAATAGAAATATTTAATAAAATGAAATAGTAAAATTCAATTATTAAATATGAAATAAATATGAAATGAAAATTTCATTTAAAAATAAAAAAATAAAAAAATGAATAAAAAGATTGATACATAAGATAAATACAAAAATAGATAGGATGAGACTCGCCCGCCTCCTATATATTTGATACCTTCCCCTACAAAGAAACTTGCAAGACCCACCCCGTTTGTAATTCCATCAATTATATGTCTATCAAAAAACCGAACGAGTTCGGCCAATCTTCTTATACCTAGAGTGAAAACTTTAGTATAAAAAATATCTATGTAACCGCGATTATATGACCAATTGTATATCCGATTTTGGATTTGGTCCAAAAAAAGCCTCTTTGGATTCACCTTTACAAATGAATTGATTAAGTCTAAATTCTGGAGAGATGAATAAACAGATCCATATAAAATGGATGATATGAATAGTCCAAAAACTGCTATACTTACCGAAAAAACGGCATTTGCCAAAAAACCGTCCCAATCCGCGGAATCATTCGAATTTGGATGGAAAAATTCGGTGGATGGAGTTAACCATTTCGATAATATACTAAAATCTATTTCTCCTTGAGAGAAATTAATTCCTATTGATCCAATGAATAAGGTAAACAATACCAACACAATCAGAGGAAATAACATAGTATTGTCTGATTCGTGAGGATAGGTAGAAGTGTATTTATTTCGAAAAAAAGTGCTAAAAGATCGTATCCCATTTCTTACCTTTTCATCGATTTTAGAAGGATAATTTGAAAAAAAAGAGACCCTATTATTCATTGTTGGTAAAAGTAAATTTTTATTGACTACTCTAGGTACTTCTTTTCCCCATAGGGATATTGAATTTGAATAAAGGGAATCCTTTTTAGTGCTACTAAAATTTTGAAAATGAACACGCAAATATCCATCAAAAGTCAATAAATACATCCGAAACATATAAAATGCGGTTAATCCTGCTGTGAAAGAAGCTATTATTGCAAAAATGGGTGAATATAACCAACTATCCTTAATAATTTCATCTTTGGACCAAAAACAAGCAAGAGGCGGAATACCACAAAGAGAAAGTGTACCTAATAAAAACGTAATTCTTGTAATTGGAACATATCTTGTTAAACCACCCATAAGAACCATATTCTGACTTTTCTCTGGAGAATATCCAACAATGGGTTCCATTGAATGAATAATGGATCCAGATCCCAAAAACAATAAAGCTTTCGAATAGGCATGAGTAATCAAATGAAATAAAGCAGCTCGATAAGAACCTATACCTAGAGCAAGCATAATATAACCCAATTGAGACATTGTAGAATAAGCTAAACTTCTTTTAATATCTCGTTGAGCAAGAGCAAAAGTAGCTCCTAATAGGACTGTTATTACACCTATTAAAGAAATGAAATTCATTATATGAGGTATAATTATGAAAAGAGGAAGAAGCCGAGCTACAAGAAAAATGCCTGCTGCTACCATAGTAGCTGCGTGTATAAGAGCCGAAATGGGAGTGGGTCCTTCCATAGCATCAGGTAACCATATGTGAAGGGGGAATTGTGCGGATTTCGCAACTGCACCGACGAATAAGAAAGAGGCACACAGAGTAACAAATAAAGAATTTACTCCATTATTATGAATCGAATTTTGAACTATTTCGAACAAATCCCGAAATTCGAAACTACCTGTTATCCAATAAACACCTAAAATTCCTAATAATAAACCAAAATCCCCTATACGATTGGTTACAAAAGCTTTTTGACAAGCACTTGCTGCAATTGGTCGTGTGAACCAAAAACCTATTAATAAATAAGAACACATTCCGACGAGTTCCCAAAAAATATAAATTTGTATCAAATTTGAACTAGTAACTAATCCTAACATAGAAGTATTGAAAAAACTCATATAAGCAAAAAATCTCAAATATCCTTGATCGTGAGACATATAATTGTCACTATAAATAAAAACCATAATTCCAACAGTAGTAATTAATATTGACATAATGGAAGTAAGTGAATCGATCAAGTATCCGAATTCTAAAGAAGAATCATTATTGATGGTCCAAGACCATAGATATTGATAGATAAAACTTCCATTTATTTGTTGGATCGCCAGATTGACCGAAAACACCATAGCTATACCTAGCATCAAAACACTAGGAAAAGCCCACATACGACGAATCCTTTTTGTTGCTGTCGGAATAAGCAGAAGTCCAAATCCCATTGACATAGTAACTGGAAACGGAAGAAAAGGCATTATCCATGCATATTGATATATATGTTCCATAAAAAAGAAATTTTTATTTTTATTTTTTCTTATAATTTTTTCCGATTCACCCATTTTTATCTCTTTCGAAAAGAACAATAATAAAAGAAATTAAGAAAAAAATATGAAAAATCTCAATCAAATATTTTTTATTTTGAATTATTCTATAACTATACTACTATCATTCTATTATCATTCTATTCTGTCGATTTGTAACCATATCATATAGTATAATAGGGAAAAAGAGTTACACCAAACAAAAGAGTAGTTGATTCGAATATGGATCATAGTATGCGTCAATAAAATAAATAGACTAAAAAAACTTTTAGTTATTTTATTCCAAATTCTAATCTAAAGTTCATTTTTTTTTTCATAGGAATTACCTAATTCAATGGGGAACTGATTGATTGGATTCTAATCCAACAAGGAAAGCTTATGTTTATCAGAGATCTTAGAATATTTCTATTTTTGTATAGAACTGAAAAAAAAAAAAAACTAAAACCCTCTTGTCGGGTAATAAAATATTTTGTTTAACGGATTAGTTAGTAGTTGAAATTGGAATTCAAATAAAGACGGCACTCTGAACTTAATCAATTAAATTATTAAATTAATAGTACTAAAAATCCCTTTTCAAACCGTGTCGCCCCTTTTATTGTTATTATATTTTTTCCTAATCTCTAATATATTATATATGAGATATGCGATAGGGGCGTATATATATATATTTATATATAAATAAGTTATTTATAATTTATAAAATGGGACGAAAAAACTATTATTGACTGAATTCATTATAAAAAAATGACTAAAAAAAGGATTCGGTTTCATTTGAAAAATATATGTCTTTCACATACAACGATAAAAATGAGTAATTATTTTTGAATGGCAGTTCCAAAAAAACGTACTTCTATATCAAAAAAACGTATTCGTAGAAATATTTGGAAGAAAAGGGGATATTTTACTGGAGTAAAAGCTTTTTCTTTAGCGAAATCGGTTTCTACCAGAAATTCAAAAAGTTTTTTTGTGCGACAAACAAGTAATCGAATTTTGGAGTAATCAAAATTGTCTATCATGGCTCGAGCAACTTCCAATTTTGGAAGATAAAAAATTCCCATTCAATTAATTAGTGTATTGAATTCCTTAATATTAGTTAGAACCAGCTGCTGCGATATGTAGAATAAGAATTTTTCTATCTACTGGGTTCTAAGTATTCTTTTTTATTCTAATTTTTTTATTTTTTTTTTTATAGTCTATTTCATTCATGAGATAGTTTTTTTCTATTAATGAGCTTTTCTTTCACAATAATGGAATTTATTTTCTATTGTGAAAGAAAAGTAGAGTAAATTGCGATAGATATTGAATTTTGTTTTATTCAATTCATCAATTTGAATCTTCCCTAAACCATATTGAATCCTTGAATCTCGACGATTCGACATGAATTGACTATTATTATTTCAAGTAAGCCGCCATGGTGAAATCGGTAGACACGCTGCTCTTAGGAAGCAGTGCGAGAGCATCTCGGTTCGAGTCCGAGTGGCGGCATAGTATAAAAAAAAGAAACACATAAAATCATATAATAAGGGTATATTGAATTCCCAATATTAATTCTATAATGAGGACTCTTTTATGTTTATGATATTCACGACTTTAGAGCATATATTAACTCATCTCTCCTTTTCGATTATTTCAATTGTAATTATGATTCATTTGATGAACTTATTAGTTCACGAAATCGTAGGATTTCACGATTCGTCGGAAAAAGGGATGATAGCCGCTTTTTTCTCTATAACAGGATTATTAGTTATTCGTTGGATTTCTTCGAAACATTTTCCCTTAAGTAATTTATACGAGTCATTAATCTTTCTTTCATGGAGTTTTTCCATCATTCATATGATTCCTAAGATGCAGAACTATAAAGATGAGTTAAACACAATAACCGCGCCAAGTGCTATTTTTTCCCAAGGTTTCGCTACATCGGGGTTTTTGACTGAAATGCACCAATCCACAATATTAGTACCGGCTCTACAATCTCAGTGGTTAATGATGCACGTAAGTATGATGTTATTGAGCTATGCATCTCTTTTATGCGGATCATTATTATCAATCGCTTTTCTAGTTATTACATTTCGAAAGAATATCGATATTTTTTGTAAAAGCAATAATTTTTTAATCAAGTCATTTCTCTTTGGGGAGATCCGTTACTTGAATGAAAAAAGAAATGTCTTTAAAAACCCTTTCTTTCTTTCATTTCGAAATTATTACAAATATCAATTAACTCAGCGTTTGGATTATTGGAGTTATCGTGTCATTAGTTTAGGGTTTACCTTTTTAACCATAGGTATTCTTTCTGGAGCAGTATGGGCTAATGAGGCATGGGGGTCTTATTGGAATTGGGACCCCAAGGAAACTTGGGCATTTATTACTTGGATCATATTCGCTATTTATTCACATATGAGAAAAAATCTAAGTTTGCAAGGTACAAATTCGGCGCTTGTAGCTTCTATAGGATTTCTTATAATTTGGATATGCTATTTTGGAATCAATCTTTTTGGAATGGGTCTACATAGTTATGGTTCATTTACATTCAAATCTAATTGAATAAAAAATTCCACGAGAAACACATAAGAATATCATTCCATATATAAAAAAGTTTGAAAAGAGTTTTTTTGGGAACCGTTTGAATAAAGGAATCATTCAAACGGTTCCCAAAAACTGGAGATATACCTCATTACAATTCTAACTCATCCTTTTTTTACATTGTACAGTTAACTGTTAAAAAAAATGATATATAAGACTTTTCTTTTTGTCCCATTAATGAAAACTATCTATGAAAATAATAATTAGATAAGATAGCTTGTACCTTGTCATCTGATAGTGAGAGAACAAAATCCGGATAAATACCAATGACTATTACAGGTAGAAAGATACAGATCAAAACAAACAGTTCTCGTGGTCCAGAATCTATAAAATTGGAGTTTGAAACGTTGAATAGTTTGTACCCGTAGAACATCTGACGTGACATGGATAATAAATAAATAGGGGTTAATATCATTCCAATTGCCATTACAAATGTAATTAGCATTTTGGGCATTAAAAGATATTTTGGACTGGTAATTATTCCAAAAAAGACTACTGATTCTGCAACAAAACCACTCATTCCCGGCAATGCAAGAGAGGCCATCGAGAAACTACTAAACATGGTAAATATTTTTGGCATTGGGATAGATATTCCCCCCATTTCGTCGAGAAAAACAAGACGTATTCTATCACAACTCGTTCCCACTAAGAAAAAAAGTGCAGCACCAATAAATCCATGAGAGAGCATTTGTAAAACGGCTCCATTGAGTCCCATATCCGTTATAGAACCAATTCCTATAATTGTGAAACCCATGTGAGAAACAGAAGAATAGGCTATTCTCTTTTTTAAATTACGCTGACCAATAGAGGTTAAAGCTGCATAGATTATTTGCATTGTCCCCACTATTACCAACCAGGGAGAAAATATAGAATGAGCGTGCGGTAATAATTCCATATTGATCCGCATCAATCCATAGGCTCCCATTTTTAATAAGATTCCGGCTAGAAGCATACATGTACTATAATGTGCTTCGCCATGGGTATCGGGTAACCATGTATGTAGGGGTATAATTGGCGATTTGACAGCATAAGCAATAAGGAAGCCAAAATAGAGTATTATTTCCAATGTCACAGGATATGATTGATTGGCCAATCTTTCAAAATCCAATGTCGGTCCGTTGGAACCATATAAACCCATACCTAGAACTCCTATTAAGAGAAAAATGGAACCCCCCGCAGTGTACAAAATAAACTTTGTAGCCGAGTATAAACGTTTCTTTCCTCCCCACATGGATAAAAGTAAGTAGACAGGAATTAATTCTAACTCCCACATGATGAAAAAAAGTAAAAGATCTCGAGAAGAAAATGATCCTATTTGACCACTGTACATTGCTAACATCAGGAAATGGAACAATCGTGAATTTCGAGTAACCGGCCAAGCTGCTAAAGTAGCTAAAGTAGTGATAAATCCTGTCAGTAAAACGGGCCCTATGGAAAGTCCATCGATTCCTAATCTCCAATAAAAATCAAAAATATTTATCCATTTCGAATCTTCCTCCAATTGAATTAATGTATCGTCCAATTGGAAATGATAACAGAATACATAGGTTGTTAGAAGGAGTTCGAGCAAGCATATACATATGGTATACCACCTAAATACCTTATTCCCCCTATAAGGAAAAAAGAAAATTGAGGAACCCGCAAATATCGGAAAAACAACAAGTATTGTTAACCAAGGGAAATAACTCGTGATAAAGACAAGATACGGATTGACCAAAAAGCCCGTGCTCGAGAAATTTTTTTTCTCGAGCACGGGCTTTTGTCGGTAAAAAGGAATCAAATGATTCAAGTGGAGTTTTTTATAACGTATCAATAAGATAGACCCATGCTGCGAGTTGTTTCATGCCATAAATAAACGCGGACACTCAAAAAATCTGTTGGACAGGCGGATTCACATCTCTTACAACCTACACAGTCCTCGGTTCTTGGGGCGGAAGCAATTTGCTTGGCTTTACATCCATCCCAAGGTATCATTTCCAATACATCCGTTGGGCAAGCTCGTACACATTGAGTACACCCTATACATGTATCATAAATTTTTACTGAATGTGACATTGAATCTATAAATTACAGTTTTAAGCATAAAAAATTTTCAATCTGGTAAAATCAGTAGTAAATGAATCATGTATTTATATTGTGTACACCAGACGAATCAATGGTTTATTAAAATATAATATTAAGAATCAATATATTTCTAAATCTGTTCGTGAGAAAGGGCTAAAGAACTTTGATTTTCGTTTTAACAACATGATAATCATACGAGTCACACATCTTCATTTTAATTCAATAATTAAAATTGTCCAAAAAATCCTCAATATTTGAATATTTCTTACTATAATTACATTACTATATTAATTACTATATATAAAATATAAATATATAAATAGAAATAGATAATATATAAAGAATACATATTATGACTAATTATTCAATAAATTCGATTGATTGATACGAATTGATTTTCTGTTACGATGGATTGACGAAACAATAGCTAGCCCAATAGCCGCTTCAGCGGCTGCAATGGCTATAATAAAGATAGAGAAAATATCTCCTTTTAATTGTCGACTATCAAATATATCAGAAAATGTTACGAGATTCATATTAACCGAATTTAGTATAAGTTCAAGACACATAAGTGCTCTAACCATGTTTCGACTTGTGATCAGTCCATAGATACCGATAGAGAATAAATAGACACTCAAAAAAAGTACATGTTCGAACATCATTGACTAATTCCTCATCAATCTAGATTAATTTCAACATGAACAACAATTCAACCAATTTGATTGACTAGAATTTGGAGAAAAAGAGGGTATTGGTATTAGATTTAGCTAAAAATCTTAATCCTTTTCGTTTGATTTGTAATTTCTAATTCTAATCATTCTCTTAATTCTAAATATTTCTTTGATTTTTTATTATTGACGAGCCATAGTAATTGCACCTATCAAAGAAGCTAAAAGAATTATAGAAATAAATTCAAACGGAAGATAAAAATCTGTTGCTAAATGAATTCCAATTTGTTGAATCTGACTTATAAGATCCTGTTCAATAATATGATTTGATCTTGTAGTCCAAATAATTCCGTACCAGGACGTATCTGGGATAGTAGTAATTAGTGAAAAAAGAATACTTGTACAAACCAGCGGAGTAATCCCATCTCCAACAGTCCAAAGATAGGAATCATTGGAATACTCTGAACCATTCATGAACATAACAGCAAATATGATTAAAACATTTATGGCTCCCACATAAATAAGGAGCTGCGCGGCAGCTACAAAATAAGAGTTCGATGGAATATAGAATAAGGATATACAAACAAGAACCAATCCCAATGAAAAGGCGGAAGAAATTGGATTGGTAAGTAATACTACCCCCAAACCTCCTAATATAAGAAATGGTCCCAGAAATACTACAAGTATATCATGTATTGGTTCAGGTAAATCCATTACGTATAAAATAAAAGATAAATTAAGTCGAAATATCTCATGACCTTACTAAATGGTCCAGGAAAGGGGTAAGCTTCTTTTTATCTGAAAGAAAAAAAAAAAGAATAGTTCGAATTTTGGATTTTGAAATAATAACGAAAAATACGTTCTATTCTTAAATTGAAATCAAAAGAAAGAATGATTCTCAACAAACAATAGTTATTATTTGTCATTTCTGACCAACCAAAATCAAAGAATCTCGGATCCCCCATATCAAAAGAAAATATTAGTAATTAGTAATCGTTCTTGAATCAAGCGGTTTCTCTTTGTCTATTTTGATTTGAGTTGAATTCATAACTGTTTGAATTGTGTAATCTCCAATTACTGACATTGGTAACCGACCTAAAGCAATTTGATTATAATTCAATTCATGACGATCATAAGTGGAAAGTTCATATTCTTCAGTCATTGATAAACAGTTTGTTGGACAATACTCGACACAGTTACCACAGAATATACAGACCCCGAAATCAATACTATAATTAAGCAATTGTTTCTTTTTAATATCCCTTTCAAATTTCCAATCGACAACAGGTAGATCTATAGGACATACACGAACACATACTTCACAAGCAATACATTTATCAAATTCAAAGTGGATTCGACCACGAAAACGCTCTGATGTGATCGATTTTTCATAGGGATATTGAATAGTTACGGGTAAACGATTTGTGTGGGATAAGGTAATTATGAAACTTTGACCAATGTATCTTGCAGCTCGTATTGTTTGTTGACCATAATTTATGAAACCGGTCACCATAGGAAACATATTGTAAATATCCATGACTAAATTGCTGTTTCTTTCTCTTGTTTGAAACAGTTATGTTTCTAGAATATCGTTATCCTATTCTATTATTTATATTATATTTAGATTTAGAGCGAAACAAGTTGAGAAGAAGTTATCAATAATAGATTGCCTAAAGAAATAGGTAAAAGAAATTTCCATCCAAGATTTAATAGCTGGTCCATTCTCATCCTAGGTAAAGTCCATCTTGTTGTGATAGAAATGAAGAGAAACAAATAAGCTTTAGTTAATGTAATAAAGATACCGATTGTCATTCCAAAGACTCCATCAATTTTATTTATTCCGAAAAGTTCAGTAATGGATATGTATGGAATGGAGAAATTCCACCCACCTAAGTAAAACACTGTTGTAAATAATGAGGAAACTAATAAATTTAAGTAAGAAGCAAGGTAAAATAAACCATATTTGATACCCGAATATTCTGTTTGATAACCTGCTACTAATTCCTCTTCTGCTTCAGGTAAATCAAAAGGCAATCTCTCACATTCTGCTAGGGAAGAAATAAGAAAAACTAGAAACCCTATAGGCTGGCGCCACAGATTCCATCCCCAAAAACCATATTTTGATTGTGCCTCAACTATATCAACTGTACTTGAACTGTTAGATAATCATAGTCGATAATAACATCACTGTTTGAATCGCTATTCCAAAACCGTACATGAGACCCCAGCTTCATACGGCTCCTCTATGGCCACAAATAAATGTGAGTAAAGACTTGTTTGGTTTCGGTATTATTGCTGTCTTTAGATGATTGGAAAGTCTCAAAATTAGACCAATGGAATTCCGTCTGCTATAGAGTAAAAAAAGTGCTTCCGAATTGATCTCATCCATTATTATTTTAATTTCTCTTTGCTTGATAATAACTTAATTCTTGAATAACATACTCGTTCGTTATATTAATAAATATAAAAAATTAGACATTTAGTTAGTTCAAAATTCCTGATAAGAATTATAGATACGGATGTAAAAAGAAATAAAAAAGAAAAATGTTTGATTATTTTCATCCTTTTTTATCATTCTATTTTTGCATTCCATTTATTTTGCTCCTGTTCTTCTTTCTCAGAGGAGGGTCCTCCAAAAAAAAAATAAAGGATTAATTCGTTTTTGATAGTCATTTCTTTAATCAGTGAATAGGAGCATACTCTAGATCGGAATCGTAGGGAAGTACTGCTTCATCATTTCTACTAACTTAAAGCCCCCATGATGATTCGTTTTATCCAAAAATAGATGAAAAATACCCTTTTTTGATACCTCACATTATCTCCATTACTAATCTTTTGTGTACCTTGGTGTTTCTAACTGTCCACTGATTTTTGATTGATCCCCGGTATGGTAAAACATACAAGTATAGTAGTGGAAATCCCATACAGTTGATCTTTTGTACCCGCTTCAAGATATGATAATTAATCAAAGAATATCAATCTTGGGGTAAACAGTGTAAACTGTTTACTTCGACTTTTTTCTTGTACATAGAGAATAAGATATTATCTCCTTACTGCGAATTTCGAAGCAGTTTTTTTTATTTTACTCAGATGACTATCTGGTTTAACTCATCGAACCTAATCTAAATAATGAATAAAAAAAAAGGATTCATTCAATATATTCCATCCCTTTTTTTTATTTATAGAAATTTCTTTCTATTTTCTATTTATAGAAAGAAGTGAAAAGAAGGGGAGGTTCATGTTCCAACGAATCGCACGTAGAGATATTGATAACACACATAGAGTTAATGGTATTTCATAACTAATAGATTGAGCAGCAGCTCGCAGACCACCCGAAAAGGAATATTTATTATTCGATCCATATCCGGACATAAGAAGTCCAATAGGAGCAATACTTGAAATGGCAATCCATAAAGAAACACCTATACTGAGATCGGCTAAAATAAGTCGATATCCAAAAGGAATTACTAAATAACTTAGTAGAATTGATATAACCGCTATAGACGGTCCGACACTAAACAAACGAATATCCCCTCTAGATGGCAGGAGGTCCTCTTTTAAAAGTAGTTTGGTCCCGTCTGCTAAAGCTTGAAGAATTCCTAATGGACCGGCATATTCAGGACCAATACGTTGTTGTATTGCTGCGGATATTTCTCTTTCTAACCACACAAGTACTAGTACCCCTATTGTAACTCCCAATATAAGGGTTAAAATGGGAACAAGGATCCATATGAGTCCATGGACTTCCTTTAAGAATTCCAATCTAGAAAAAGAATTGATAGGTTGTACTTCTATCGTATCAATTATCATTTCAACGATCAACTTCTCCCATAATAATATCTATACTACCTAGTATCGTCATGATATCAGCCAATTTCATTCTTTTAACTAGTTGAGGAAGAATTTGCAAATTGATGAAACCTGGTGGACGAATTTTCCATCTCCAGGGAAAGACGCTATTATCTCCTATTAAATAAATTCCTAATTCTCCTTTTGGGGCTTCTACTCTCGCATAAAGTTCTTGTTTTGACAATTCAAAATTTGGTGAAAGCTTTTTAGTAATAAATCTATATTCAAAATTGTTCCATTGGGAATTCTTTGCTCTATTAAAGCGTCTGACTTCTAAATTTTCATAAGGTCCCCCAGGAATTCCTTCTAGAGCCTGTTGAATAATTTTTATGGATTCTCTCATTTCGCCGATTCGTACTAAATAACGAGCTAGTGAATCCCCCTCTTTTTGCCATTGGACTTCCCAATTGAATTTATTGTAACATTCATAAGAATCGACCTTACGAAGATCCCATTGGATTCCGGAAGCTCGTAACATTGGTCCCGATAAACCCCAATTTATTGCTTCCTCTCCACCAATAATGCCTACTCCTTCAACTCGTTCCAAAAAAATGGGATTCCGTGTAATAAGTTTTTGATATTCAACAATTCCTGTTAAAGAATAATCACAAAAATCCAAACATTTATCTATCCATCCATGAGGTAAATCAGCAGCTACCCCCCCAATACGGAAAAAATTATGCATCATTCGCATCCCCGTGGCGGCTTCAAATAGATCATATAGCAATTCTCTCTCTCTGAAAATATAGAAAAAGGGAGTCTGTGCACCAATATCCGCCATAAAGGGTCCCAACCATAACAAATGAGAAGCTATACGACTAAGTTCCAACAAAATGACTCTAATATAACTAGCTCTTTTAGGTACTTGAACACTTTCTAATCGTTCTGGTGCATTTACCGTTATTGCTTCTGTAAACATAGTGGCTAAATAATCCCACCGTGTTACATAAGGCAAATATTGTATAATTGTTCGATTTTCCGCTATTTTTTCCATCCCTCTGTGTAAATAGCCCAATATGGGTTCACAGTCAATAACATCTTCACCATCGAGAGTAACGATTAGTCGAAGAACCCCGTGCATTGATGGGTGGTGAGGGCCCATATTAACTACCATGAGATCCTTTCTTGTAGCCGGTACAGTCATATCTTTTCTTCCTTAATTCATTATTCCATTCTATGAATGGAATCAAAAAAAATTAATTAAAATGAAAAATCTAATAACAAATAAAAAATTCAAACCAATCTTAAAATGAAGGAGTTTTTGACTCCCGGATATCCAACTGCCCAATTAATTTCTTATAACGTACTCTATTTTTCTTTGACAAATAATTCAATAGCCGTTGTCTTTTTCCCAGAATTATTCGTAGACCCCTTTGCGATAAAAAATCCTTTTTATGTAATTCCAGATGTAAAGTAAGTACCCGTATCTTATTGGTGAAACCGAAAACTTGAAATTCAACGGACCCGCAGTTTTCTTCTTTTTTTTCTTGTGAAATAACCGAAATGAATGAATTTTTGATCATAAAAAACAAATTTTTCTATTTTTTAATATTTTTTTTTTCGTAGTTTTTACCGATAATAATAAATATACCAGTCATTTTAATCTAGTACGCACAAAAATTTGGAATTATTCATATCTACTACTTTAAATATATATATATTTTTTTATTTTATCCGAATCAAATTCCAAATTTGATTTGGATAGAAAGGGATGATCCATTTATGCATTCATGAAAAAGGATGCTTTTCTGTAAAAAAAAGGGGGGGATTCCGTTGATTTCTTCCTAAATATTATTATTTAATAAAATCAGTATCATGATATGCATATATCTTTATTCTCTTTTTTTATTTACCAAATATAATATGTCATGCGCTACTAGGAAAAAATGCATGATGAACTTCAATTCTGTTCTGACTTAGTTAATTCAGAATCTTGGATACATATGGATCCTTAACATACTGAAATGACTGCCGTTATCGGTATCAAACCAATAATGACTCATACAAGCTAAATCTTCTAATCGATAATTGGGCCAAAGAAACAATTTAAACTTTATTAATTTATTTCTATCTGTATTAAGATGTTTTTCCTCATTCAAAAACAGTCTGCAGTTTCTTATGTCTTTTTGATTGCAAAAATTTTTATTTCCATCCACAACATTCCAACTCTCAAAATTGAAACAAATTAGAATTCTTAATTTTCTAAGGCCTCCGGAGGATAGAATATTTTCAGGAACAGGGAAATCATAATGATTTTTTTTTATATTCATAAGCGTATTGCTGTGTTGTACAATAGTTCCATCAAAATTCCTTTTTTCAATATATTCTCCTTTTATGCATTTTTTATTAGTTTGGCGCTTACCCTTATCAACCAATGAAATATCTATAGTTTGATATGGAATTAATTTTCCATCCCTTTTCGTAGATAGACGAATTGATTCGATAATCAATATTCCTTTTTTTATTAATTCTTTAATAGTTAGATCTTTTTGAATCAACATTATATCCAAATGCATCTCTCCTCTTTGAATTGAGGATATAACGATTTCCTTTGGATCTATCATTCTAAGTAGGAGACAATAGACCTTGATATTATTGAATATTCTTTTATTCAAGGGATCGTCCCATCTTAATTGAAAAAGAAAATACTTTTTCAGGAATAAATCCAGTTCTGCTTCTTTCTTGCTCTTGGATTGTTTTTTCTTTTTACCTTTTTTAATGTCTGGTCTCAGGTAATCTTCTTCAAAATCTTTATTTTTGTTTTGTTTTTGTGGATCTAATACAAGATCCCCTTGGTCTTGTTGTTTGTTTTTTTTTTTGTTGTAATTTTCTAATTCAAAATATTCTTTTTTATCTTTTTTAGGTAGTGGGGGAGTTTTTTTTTTATTGACGTAGATCTTGTTATTTTGACTAAGATTTTCATAGAAATGAAAATCAAAAATAAGTAATTTGATTGGTATGGTCCATGGTTTAATCTTATAGGCATCAAAAAGTAACAAAAATTCGGGAAAAACCCAAGGTTTTTGTTTTGATATGGTACGATATAATCCTTTTTTATTTATACCCATCCAATAACAATAAAAAATGTGTTTTTTTTGATTAGATCGATTGATTTTGTGATGAATTGAAAAAGCAAAATCCTCTTTTTTTTCAAATAATTTATAATTATTTATTTTGGTTGTAGCATTTTTTTGAATCTTGGTATTGATATGCGTATTGGTCCAGGCCTTAATGTTGATATTCTTCGTTTTTCTCTTAGAAAAATGAAGAATTCTACAATCAAAATATTTTCTATCCAGATTATTATCCATCATATATTTTTTTTCTAGAGAATCACTAATAGTCAGACTTATTAATCTATAAAAAGATTCGGGTTTAAGTGTATTGAAATTATATGGAATTCTGGGGTGGTCCCCCTTTATTTGCAATGTTGATCTATAAATATCTACTAAATCCCTACTATTCCCATTCCCATAATTTAGATAATCATATGATAAAAGATCATATCTATAGTGTTTTTTCCATTTTTCTTTTTGACCAATTAATAAATCTATTGTATAGTCATTTTCTTTTACATAGGAAAAAAATGGTTTTTTTTCCTTTTTATATAAATCCAATAATTTAATTGAGTCTTTATTTGAAATCATACGACGTTGCTTTACTCTATTTTGATTTCGCCATTTTTCCGATACTAGCGGGGACCACTTGGTATGAGAGAAATTGTATTGATGATGCCCCCCTAACCAATTTTTCCATTTATTTCTTGTTGTAGACTTACAAACTTTCTTATGTCTTGCTTTGGAATCAAATATTCCCTGGATCATATAAGAATCCTTGATTATATGCCTAACCAAAGGATGGGTATCATGATATTGAAGTACGGATCTCAAGTTATACTTGTTAAGTAATTGGGTTTGTGATAATTTGTAAAATAAATAGGCTTGAGACAAATAGGATAAGTCACAATAAATATTTGAATTTTTGTTACTAATATTTTTATTAGAAAAGGATTTTTTTATAGTGGAAACAAAGTAAATTGTATTTTGATTTGTTTTCTCCATTTTTTTGTGATTTGTTTCATCGTTTGAAATGGATTTATTAATCATTTTTGTTGATTCAAATAAAAATTGTGTATGAATCCTAAAAGATTGAATGATGAATAATAAGATAGTTATGATGGTATATAATAAGATACCTATGTATACTTTTTCAACGAAGGATTTCATCAAATAATGTGATTTATATACTAATCGTATACTTTTTCTTTTTAATATTTGCCAAAGATCTTTCTGTGATTCCGATCTTTTATTATCATGAGTTAGAACTATTTTTTTTTTTTCTTTTGTGATTTCTTCTATTTGAATCCTAATTGTGATTGTCTTATTAACAAGATCTTTCATTTTTTTTTCTATGAATGAATCATTTTCATTTGCTAAATTCGTGGATCCAGTTTGAATGGTCGATTCGTAGACGATCTTATTATTTATTTTGGAATCTTTAGTGTGTTCATTGGGTTCATATATTTTTACTTCCCCCTGTTTAAATAAAAAAATGGGATTTACTTTTTCAAGTTCCTTCATTATTAGGTTTATAACTAGAACTATTTTCATGACCCATCTTGTTTTTTCTTTTGAAACGTTTAGAAACCCCTTTACTTTTTCTTTGAAAACTTTTAGAACTCGAAAAAATTGAATTTTTATTTTTCTTTTTTTTTTTTCAAGTTCTTTATAAATGGGTTTAAAAAAAGAGGGTCGTTCTCGGGGAGAACCAAAGGGTAATTCTGTCTCCCTTCCCCAGACTGTTAAAAAACAAAAATAGTCTTTTTCTTCTTTTTTCCACATTTTATCTATATGATGAGATCGCACCTTAGATCTTCGCCAAGGTTTCAGACAGAAAGGAAATAGGATTTTTATCTGAATACCGTCCGTTAACCAATTTTGGGGAAATTCTGTCTCTGATAATTGAACACCGTTATAGGTGCAAAAAACATGTATTTCTCCATTCCACTCTTTCAAATCTTCGTACCACTCGGGGAATTGGAAAAATAACATACGTCCAATATTTTTAGCTATTATCAATGAGGGTAATATAATGTATTTTCTAAGAAAGGATTGGGTCACTAGCATTGAACCTCTTATTATTTGAGAAAATATAAAAGCATCCCAGGCTTCTGATATTTCTATCCGCTCATTTTCTTTTTTTTTTTCTTCCTTTGTTTTTTCCCTTTCTTTTGTTTCTTCCTCCTCAAAATAAGAAATTGGAAATTCTGGATTTTCCCCTACCCAATTTTTAAAAAAAAAGAGATTCCTCATATCAGAGATATCAAAGGAAGAAAAAAAAAACGTTTTTTTATCTATTTGATCCAAAAAAAGTGGAGAATGCGCATTTGCTTGAAACATTTCCCAAGTAAC